CCACACATAAAAATGACATTGCCAGAAATTGAGAAGGTAAAATTTCCATTTATACATCAAAAAGGACATCCCTTTTGAGGCTAGAATAGATTTGCCTTTATACCTAACAGAATGCGGGGAAGGGTCTTTGAAAAGCCATAAGATAACGCCAAAATCTTTATAAAAAAGTTTAACTAAATATTCTAATTTTACGTAGAAATAAATGCGTTCAAGAAACACTCTATAAGATGTTGATCGTAAATGAGAGGATTGGTTGCAAAGAAAAAAGAAAATGGATTCATATTCACATACCTGGAAATTATATAAGAACAAGAATAATCTTTGATTCCTTTTTAGAAAAATAGAAATGGATTTTTTTGGAATAAAAAGACTATTCCAATTATGATACTCATAAAGAAAGAATCGTAATAAATGCAAAGACGAGGCATCTTTCACCCAATACCGAAGTGTTTGAACTAAGATTTCCAGATGGGTGGGGTAAGGAATTAATATATCTAACACATAATTTAAATGTAAGAATTTGTCTTCTAAAAAAGGAAATATTGAATGAATTGATCGCAAATTATGAGATTTGACTATTTTTTGTTTCTCTAGAGAAGCTCTTAATAGTAGGGAAAATGGAATTTCCACAATGATTGCAAATCCTTCTGATATCATTTGCGAATAAAAATTGTGTTTGTGCCCCAAAAAATCATTTTGGTTAAAATTATTAACCGAAAGAATCAAATGCTTCTGGTGATACATTCGAATAATTAAACGTTTCACAATTAGTAAACTATATTTCCTATCGCATGAAGTTTCCAACAAAATGGATTTAGTTAAACCATGAACGTATGCAAACGAAAAAATATATTCCTGAAAAATAAGTGGATAGAAAAAGTTATGTCGCCAAGAACCCTCTAGTTCTGTATAGTCTTGGAATTCGTCCATTTAAAATCAGTAATCAGTAAAAGTCAAAAGTAGGGGGTTTCTTGAGTTATCAAATGATACATAGTGCGATACAGTCAAAACAAAGTCTTTTTTTTTTTTAAAAGATACCTCGGTAAATTCATGAGCAGACTCTCTATTTTTTTCCATCTAATTCGTTGTTTTTGGTATGTAAGAAATAACACAATACGATGGTTAGAAATCCTTTATTTTTACAACCCAATCGCTCTTTTGATTTTGGAAAAAATATCTTTATCAATATACTGTTTCTTCTACACATTCATGCCCATTTCCATATGGAGAATGGAGACTCTAATAGTTAGGATTCACTAAAAAAAAAATCCACACGTGGGACAATCCTTTCCCGCATCAGGCACTAAAAATTTTTAACGTCTAATTAGATCGGGTAATCATTCAAATTACGAAGATAAGCTCGTGGCTCATTCTTTCCACAAAATTGGAACCCATAAGGCTAGGGTTCGATCCATTTATTCAATCGACCCAATTTTGAATTCATTGCATTTCTTTCCAAGAATTCAAATAAAGTTTTGTACCAATTTGATAAGAATGAAATATTCTAAGAATTCTCTATTGATACGACATGCTCTTTTTTCCATTCATTTCCTTTCAGGATCAGTCGTGGTCGTATAAATTCTACCGATAGTGTAGACGAATCCCTTGCTTCATCCAAATATGTAAAAGATCTTAGCCGCACTTAAAAGCCGAGTACTCTACCGTTGAGTTAGCAACCCCATAATAGCTATGTTATGTAGATACAATCGAGATCAACAAAATTGTATTGGAATCAAAACATTGAATTAGCAAGAAATCAAAACAAAGTTTTCGATTGGATTCCTGTTACAAACATAAAAACAAACACCAATACAACAGATTCGTAGATAAAAAATTGGATAAAATAGACAAGTAGTCTACATTTTTTAGATCCAAACATCTTATTTTGTATCAAAACAAATTCAACGAATCCTTGAATAAAAATATGGGACAGAAAACATAAAAAAACCATTTAATTTAATTTTTTTAGTTCACAATTTAATTATATTTGTTCAATACATTCTTGTCAATATGAATAAAAAAAATACAATTATTATTATTATATGATTAATCTAACACTACGCTAAATAAAATTGAAATTATGAAATCGAAATAAAAAAACAAAGAGAAAAAAATGATAGAGGAAAGCTTGTGTTGGATTGGCACAATACAGGACTAAAAAAGGGAAGAAAAAAAGTTCTACCAAATTACCTCATTATCTTTCGTTTTGCTATTTAATTATAATTAAATTTATTTTAGCGTATTTGAATTTTATTTAATAAAGAATTTTTTATTATTTATTCATTAATTGAACTTCGTTTGATTAAATTGAAATTCTTTAAAAACTTCCGCTCTCTTTAAAATATCATACACAGTTTCTGTAGGTTGAGCACCCTTTTGAATAAAATCTAGAATAGCAGGAACATTTAAATAAGTTTGATTTTTTATCGGATCATAAAAACCCACTTTCTTCAGATCTCTTCCCTCTCTTCGGGACCTAACATCAATTGCAACGATTCGATAGACGGCTCATTGGGATAGATTTAACCCCCCTCGGAAACGTATAAGAAGTTTTATCCTCGTACGGCTCGAGAAAAAGAATTTAAAGTTATTTAATGTATATATAAATTAGTTAGAATGACCAAAAATGAAAAAAATTCAACTAAGAATTAAGCCCTTTACTTTCCCCCCAAAAATCATTTGTATACTCATAACTCAAGTTGAATAACTTTCAAATAGCTCAAAAGAAAAAAATCTTTTAGCATTTTTCATTTATTGAGCAGTCTCAAATACCCTTTTGTTTTGTCTCATTTCGAATCGATTTGAATTGATCCAAATAAAATTGTTGCGACAATTAAAAAGAAAAGATATTTCCTTGTTACGGAAGCCTTTCATCTTGTTTTTTGAATCATTGGGTTTAGACATTACTTCGTTGATTTTTAATCCTTTCAAAAATGGAAGCAACATACCTTTTTGTTATTTATTTCCCTCAAAGAATCTAATCATATGAACAGCGGATTTCCGCACGATATATATAATTTAATAGATTAATAGACAAGGCTTTATCAAAACAAAATGTCCTTGGGGATTTTAAATTTGTTTGATTTTGATCCTTTCAATTTCTCTGTCAAAGATAACTTACGAAGTTGTTCCAACTTATTCTTTTGATTGACACTAACCCTAGACTCCTCTCCCTTGAGAAATAGCTCAAGACTTTCTACTCGAGCTCCATCCTATAACTATTTCCATTACACCCCACCAAATCACGTTCGAGTGGAACAAAGAAAAAGATGTCGAGTTAAGAGCATCCTTTATTAGAGAATGATGGATATAAGAATCCACAACAGATCATGTCCTTCAAGTCGCACGTTGCTTTCTACCACATCGTTTCAAACGAAGTTTTACCATAACATTCCTCGAATTTAGAACTGGTCTGCGGTTGATTCAATTATCGAATCATGAATAGTCATTGGTTCAGTTAAAACAGTTGTTACATAAATTAGATATGTAATATATCTTAAGTTTTTTTAATAATAATATTAGTTTTTTATAATTTTTGTATTTCTTAATTAATATTTTTTATACAAATTACAAAAATTAAAATTTACAATAAGACGACATCTCTAAGAGATAAGCTAAGAGAGATAAATCCATCTTTATTTTCAAACTCAACCTTTAAATAAAATATATATATTTTCTTAATAAAAAAAAAAAAATAGTCTAGTAAAAATAGAATTTTTTTTAGGAGAATGAACAAAAAAGAACTAACTTACTTCTCTAATGATATATGAATATTTCGATATTATATATTATATATTCTATATCATATATAGGGGCTGGGCTGGATATATGAGAGGTAAAGGTACAACTTTGTTATAATTAAAATTCATGTAATCTATAACCCCCTGCTTGCCTAGATACCCAACAGATTCACCTGTATTAGGGTATCATTGGAGCACTTATCATTATGAATTTGTGAAATCTGTGAAAAATATATAATTTTTTTTATTCTAATCATTAGCCAAAAGAGGAAAACTCTAGCCAATCTTACACTTTAGATACTTTATAAACATAAGATACTTTATAAACATAATAAATATAAACAGAAAAGAAAAAAACGGGTTTCTTACTATTAATTAGACTCTGGGACGAAAGGATTCGAACCTCCGAATAGCGGGACCAAAACCCGATGCCTTACCACTTGGCCACGCCCCACTTCGATCTCTATTCGACACTCATAAACACTAATATTGTTGTTGATTATTCGTCAATTCCAGCCCAACTATCTAAAGAATCCATTAGATTCTGTTATTTAGTATTTTAACTCCGACACATGTAGACATAGAAAAATGAATTTATTGATCATTACCAAAAATTCTATTAAGATATTATATGAAAGTAGAATTTCTTCTATTCTCCATTGAGAATGGAAGGTTTTTTTATTGAGTGAATAAGTTCAAAAAAACGAAGAATTTTTCTTTTTTTTTTTCCTTATCTATCAATAACTTAATCAAAATACAATTAAAAAAAAATGTCTGTTATGCTTAATATCTTTAGTTTGATCTGTCTTAATTCTGCTCTTTATTCGAGCAGTTGTTTTTTTGCCAAATTACCAGAGGCCTATGCTTTTTTGAGCCCAATTGTCGATTTTATGCCAGTCATACCTCTACTTTTTTTTCTCTTAGCCTTTGTTTGGCAAGCTGCTGTAAGTTTTCGATGAGGTCTTTCATCTTATCCTATAAAAATGTCAAAATGAATGCTTTTTTCGAGAAAGAGGATTATAATACTAAACACAAGTGGGTATAAATATAAATAAATTATTGATAAGTAAGAAAATAATAGATAAGATAATAATAACTTAAATTTTTATTTAGTATTTCTATTACAATTACAAAAAAAAGTCGATTTTGATATTTTCAAAAACGACTTTAGGTGTCAAACCAAATATCAAATTATAAGATATGCGGTATAAAAATAGAGAATCTATTCTCTTTTTCAAAAAAAAAAAAAAAGATCTTGGAGATTTGTAATGCTTACTCTCAAACTCTTTGTTTACACAGTAGTGATATTCTTTGTTTCTCTCTTTATTTTTGGATTCCTATCTAATGATCCAGGGCGTAATCCCGGCCGCGAAGACTAAAAAAGGGTTTTTGCTTGATTTTTCATCTCTCTTTTTTTTTTATAATTTAAGATTTTTAAAAATTAAACTGAAAATATATTATACAAAATGTCGAATTCTAATTAAAAAGAAATTAGAAAGAAAAAAATATAAAAATAGATTATTATTATATAAAATATATAAATAAATATATTATATTAAGATTAAGCTTTAATCCTCATGTAAATGGAACACGGAAAGAGAGGGATTCGAACCCTCGGTACGAATAACTCGTACAACGGATTAGCAATCCGACGCTTTCGTCCACTCAGCCATCTTTCCCCCTTGAAAATAAAATATTCAAATACAAATATTAAAAAAAAAAAAAAAAGAAATTAGAAAAGTTTTTATTTCTTTATATGTCAAAAAATATGTAATGTAATAAAGTCGAATCAAGAATTAATAATCAAAAATTTTAGAAAAAAAAATTGGATATAATTATCTAGATAATTATATATAGTATATATATATATATATAGCATAACAATAACAATAACATTTATATATATATAATTCTATAATATTAACATATAACAATTAACAATAATATATGTGTACAAAATAGACAAGTTGTTATTGTGTCATACAACAGTACAACAGCAAGTACAAGTTTTAGACTAAATTCCAATCAGTTGGATAAAGAAAAAAAACGATTCCATTTTAATATATATAAAAAAGACTTAATATACAATACAATATAAAAGAAATTATTAAAAAAAAATCGATTATATATAAAAAACAAAAGAATAAAAAATAATGCTAGAATGCATATTAATCGAAAAATAGACTATATACTATTAAATATATAAAGAACTATTAATAAAGATACTATTAAATAGATTAAAGAAAGACTTTTTCGACCGAAAAAAATGTGATTCCCGCGGCCTGGCCTGATCAGTAATTCGCCAGGCCCTTTGATTTTTAATAACATAACATAAATTTTTAATTTATTTGGATATTTTATTTATCTGATTAGAGCGTTATCCATTTTCTTGAACCGTATCTCAAAACTAACTCCCTCAGTAAAAAACCAAACTTTTTTATTTTATTTGTGAGTTTAAAATGAAATTATTTAACTATCTTTTCAGAATCTCACTTAATCCTCCTACGAAAAAGGCCACTATTATAAATTTCATGATTCTTTTATGAGCCTATCTTGATTACATTATGTCCAGTTTCGGTGTTCGACAAAAGTGATATTTCGATACAATAATCGAACTGTAGCGGGTATAGTTTAGTGGTAAAAGTGTGATTCGTTCTATATAACCCTTTAATAGTTAAGGGGTCTACCGGTTTGATTACTATTCCGATCATAAACTTTATTTCTAAAAAGGAATTAATTCCTTACCTTCAATAAAAAATTGGAAGAGAATTATACATTCTCGTGATTTGTATCCAAAGGTCAATTAATTAAAAATTGAAATTTTGGATTATGAAATTATGAAACATGAATTTTTTGTAATTGGACGACTATTTCCAATTAAATGAGTATAAGTAAGAAATCCATGGGTAAAGATATAAAAAAGGGTTTCTAATCGTAACTAAATCTTCATATTCTTTTTTTTTAAGAAAGCGAGATAAACTGGCTATTAAATGATAACTTTAGTTTACTAGAGGCTTCAATCAACATATTTTTTTTAGCTCGGCGGAAACAAAAAACTTTTCCTTAGGATTCTTTCAACTAGAAATAAAGAACGAAGTAACTAGAAAGATTGTTTGAATCTCCTCTTCTCGAAGGATAATCTAGAAAGCAAGTTGTTTCGAATTGAATGCATTCATACAAAAAGCTAACATAGATTTTATGGGTGAAATTTTTATCTGGGAATTTACCCATTTTCCATAAAGGAGCCGAATGAAATCAAAGTTTCATGTTCGGTTTTGAATTAGAGACGTTAAAAATGAAAAACCAGCGTCGACTATAACCCCTAGCCTTCCAAGCTAACGATGCGGGTTCGATTCCCGCTACCCGCTCTAGTCTATAAAAATTAATGCATCATTATTATATTAAGTTGAATATGCAATTAAAAAAAGGGTATTATCTCATATACAATCCGATTTCTTTTTCAGAACACTAAATATGAGAATCCGAGAATCAAAGTCAAAAACGCGAAAAAATCGGAATGAAATGAAAAGCGTCCATTGTCTAATGGATAGGACAGAGGTCTTCTAAACCTTTGGTATAGGTTCAAATCCTATTGGACGCAATTTATTTCCATATGTTTTTTTAGATAGATATCTTATAGCAAGAAAGGTCTTTTTTTCATATATATAAACTTATTTATTTAATATATAAATATAAATATATAAAAAAGTTTAAGAGGGATCCATTTCTTTATGCTTGTTCCTGAAGTAGAAAGCGTTCC